TTAAAAATAAGCTAAATAAAGCTTTTGGGTTCATACCTCAAATATAAAGGAAATCCCTTTTTTTTAAAAATAAAGTGCCTGATAAAAGGATTATTCTGATAGAATAAATTATGTAATTTTTTTACCTTTATTATATTTTACAGAATTAAACTATATCTAATAATTTCAAAAATTATTGTGCATCTTACACTAAAATATATTTTTTTTTTAAAAATGATAATTTAAATCATCCCCAAGAAATAATAATTTCTTATTTTTAATTTTATTTTTTTTTAATTCTAATAAAATATTTTTTTTATTTACTTTATTTTTTAGAACTATAATCTCAATTTCTTCTAATTCTTGATTAGGTTGCTGAATTGGACTAGAAATTAATCTATTAAGATTTATTCCTCTTATTTCAAACTCTAATAATTTATTAAATTCAGAAGCCTCCTTAAAATACTTTCTAACTCAATCTATTGCATCTATTAATTTTTTATTTTCTATTATCTTAAGATTATTTTTAATAAAAAATTTTTTAACAGATAAATTTATTTCAATTTTAATTAATTCTTCTTTATTAATAAAAATAGGATCTACCCCATTTCATTTTTGATTTCCTAATATCATAGAAGGAATCTCTTGATTAAACTGTTTTATTTTAATAACCTGACAAAAAATTACCCCTATAATTTTATTATCTTATTATTTTAACATAAAATTTTTAATATTTATTATAATTTTAAATGTTTTAATTGGAGCTTTTGGTGGATTCAATCAAACCTCATTACGAAAATTAATAGCTTTTTCATCAATTAATAATTTAGGTTGAATATTATCAGCATTAATAATTAGAGAAAATTTATGAATAATTTATTTTTTTCTTTATTCTTTTTTAATTAGTATCATATGTTTTTTATTTTATATATTAAATATTTTTTATATTAATCAAATATTTAATTTTAATATTAAACTTTCTATTAAATTCTCTATTATAATTAATTTTCTTTCTTTAGGAGGTCTCCCCCCATTTTTAGGATTTTTCCCAAAATGATTAATTATTAATTATTTAATTTTAAATAAATTTTATATTATCTCATTTTTTTTTATTTTTATAAGATTAATTATATTAATTTTATACATTCGAATTACTTATTCTTCTTTTATATTTTTTTCTTTTAAATTTAAGTGATTTAAAATTTATATTAAAAATAACTTTTTAATTATAATTAATTTTTTTAGTTTTATTTCATTATTAGGAATAATTTTTAGAACTTTATTTTTTTTTTAAGGTTTTAAGTTAATTTAAACTAATAATCTTCAAAATTATTTATAAAGAAATCTCTTTAAGCCTTAGTATTAATATACCCCATAAAATTTGCAATTTTATATCAAAATATGACTATAAGGCCTAGTAAAAGAGAATTATCTCGTAAATAAATTTACAATTTACCGCTTCAATCTCAGCCATTTTACTATTTAGCGAAAATGATTTTTTTCAACTAATCATAAAGATATTGGAACTTTATATTTTATTTTTGGTATTTGAGCAGGAATAGTAGGAACATCCCTCAGTCTTATTATTCGAACCGAATTAGGAAATCCTGGATTTCTAATTGGAGATGATCAAATTTATAATACTATTGTAACAGCCCATGCTTTTATTATAATTTTTTTCATAGTTATACCTATCATAATCGGAGGATTTGGCAATTGATTAATCCCCCTTATATTAGGAGCCCCTGACATAGCTTTCCCCCGAATAAATAATATAAGTTTTTGACTTTTACCCCCTTCTTTAATTTTGTTAATTTCAAGAAGTATTGTCGAAAACGGAGCAGGAACAGGATGAACTGTTTACCCACCTCTTTCATCAAACATTGCTCACAGAGGATCTTCTGTTGACCTGGCAATTTTTTCCTTACACTTAGCTGGTATTTCATCAATTTTAGGTGCTATTAATTTTATTACAACAATTATTAATATACGAATTAATAATATATCTTATGATCAAATACCTTTATTTGTATGAGCTGTTGGAATCACAGCCCTGTTACTTTTACTCTCTTTACCTGTTTTAGCTGGAGCTATTACAATATTATTAACAGATCGAAATTTAAATACTTCATTTTTTGACCCAGCTGGAGGAGGAGACCCTATTTTATATCAACATTTATTTTGATTCTTTGGTCATCCAGAAGTTTACATTTTAATTTTACCAGGATTTGGTATAGTATCTCACATTATCTCCCAAGAAAGAGGTAAAAAAGAAACATTTGGATCTTTAGGTATAATTTACGCAATATTAGCAATTGGATTATTAGGATTTATTGTTTGAGCCCATCATATATTTACAGTAGGAATAGATATTGACACTCGAGCTTACTTTACTTCAGCTACTATAATTATTGCTGTACCAACAGGAATTAAAATCTTCAGTTGATTAGCAACTCTTCATGGAACTCAAATTAATTACAGTCCCTCTATACTTTGAGGTTTAGGATTTATTTTTTTATTTACTGTAGGAGGATTAACAGGAGTAATTTTAGCTAATTCTTCAATTGATATTGCACTTCATGATACATATTATGTTGTAGCTCACTTTCACTATGTTTTATCTATAGGAGCAGTATTTGCTATTTTAGGAGGATTTGTTCATTGATATCCTCTTTTTACAGGTCTAGTATTAAACCCTTACCTATTAAAAATTCAATTTATTTCAATATTTATTGGAGTTAATTTAACTTTTTTTCCTCAACATTTTTTAGGTTTAGCTGGTATACCTCGACGATATTCTGACTATCCTGATAATTTCTTATCCTGAAATATTATTTCATCCCTAGGCTCTTATATTTCTTTATTTTCTATAATAATAATTATTATTATTATTTGAGAGTCAATAATTTATCAACGTATTATTTTATTTTCATTAAATATACCCTCTTCTATTGAATGATATCAAAATTTACCTCCTGCTGAACACTCTTACAATGAATTACCTATTTTAAGTAATTTCTAATATGGCAGATTATATGTAATGGATTTAAACCCCATTTATAAAGGATCATCCTTTTTTTAGAAAATGGCAACATGATCTAAATTTAACTTTCAAAATAGAGCCTCTCCTTTAATAGAACAAATTATCTTTTTCCACGATCATACTTTAATTATTTTAATTATTACTACTATTTTAGTGTCATATTTAATAATAAGATTATTTTTTAATAAATATATTAACCGATTTTTATTAGAAAGACAAATAATTGAATTAATTTGAACTATTCTTCCCGCAATTACTTTAATTTTTATTGCTCTTCCCTCTCTCCGATTACTTTATCTATTAGATGAACTTAATAACCCCTTAATTACTTTAAAATCTATTGGCCATCAATGATATTGAAGTTATGAATATTCTGATTTTAATAATGTTGAATTTGACTCATATATATCTCAATTTGATAATAATAATAATTTTCGATTATTAGATGTAGATAATCGTATTGTTTTACCCATAAATAATCAAATTCGTATTTTAATTACAGCTACTGATGTTATTCACTCATGAACAATTCCATCTTTAGGAGTAAAAGTAGATGCAAATCCTGGACGTTTAAATCAAACTAGTTTTTTCATTAATCGACCAGGTATTTTTTTTGGTCAATGTTCTGAAATTTGTGGAGCAAATCACAGTTTTATACCCATTGTAATTGAAAGAATTTCAATTAAAAATTTTATTAATTGAATTAATAACTATTCATCATTAGATGACTGAAAGCAAGTACTGGTCTCTTAAACCATTATATAGTAATTTAGCAATTACTTCTAATGAATAAATAAAGAATTAGTTAAATATATAACATAATTATGTCAAATTTAAATTATTACTCAAGTAATATTCTTTTATCCCACAAATAATACCAATTAATTGAATATTTTCTTTATTTTTCTTTATTCTTATCTTTGTATTATTTAATATTATTAATTATTATATTTTTAATTACAACTATAAAATTAAAAATTTAACTAAAATATCTAAAATTAATAAAAATTTAATTTGAAAATGATAACTAACTTATTTTCTATTTTTGACCCTTCAACTAATATTTTTAATTTATCAATTAACTGAATTAGAACTTTCATTGGATTAATATTTATCCCTTACTCCTTCTGATTTACACCTAATCGATATTTTATATTATGAAACTTAATTTCTTCTAAGCTTCACAATGAATTTAAAACCCTTATAGGAAATAATAGATGTAATGGATCAACATTTATTTTTATTTCTCTTTTTTTCTTTATTTTATTTAATAATTTTCTAGGATTATTCCCTTATATTTTTACAAGAACTAGTCATTTAAACACCTCTTTAACCCTATCTTTGACCTTATGATTAAGATTCATAATTTACGGATGAATTAATAATACACAACATATATTTATTCACTTAATTCCTCAAGGAACTCCCACAATTCTTATACCCTTTATAGTTTTAATTGAAACAATCAGTAACATTATTCGACCAAGAACCTTAGCTGTTCGTTTAACAGCTAATATAATTGCAGGTCATTTATTATTAACTTTATTAGGTAATTCAGGAATAAATATACCTAACTATCTACTATTTATTTTAATTTTCACACAAATTTTACTATTAATTCTAGAATTTGCAGTTGCAATTATCCAATCATATGTAATTACTATTTTAAGAACTCTTTATTCTAGAGAAGTAAACTAATGAAAATTTATAATAATCATCCATACCACTTAGTAGATTTTAGACCTTGACCTCTTACTGGAGCTATTGGAATTATAACCTTAGTTACAGGATTAGTGAAATGATTCCACAATTTTAACATAAATTTACTAATATTAGGATATTTTATTATCATTATAACTATATATCAATGATGACGAGATATCTCCCGAGAAGGAACATTTCAAGGAAAACATACTCTTTTAGTTTCTAATGGTCTTCGTTGAGGAATAATTTTATTTATTATCTCAGAAATTTTTTTTTTCATTTCATTTTTTTGAGCTTTTTTTCATAGCAGATTATCCCCTAACATTGAAATTGGAGCTATATGACCTCCTTTAAGTATTACCCCCTTCAACCCCTTCCAAATTCCTTTATTAAATACAATTATTCTTATTAGTTCAGGAATCACAGTAACATGAGCTCATCATAGTTTAATAGAAAATAATTTTACACAAACTACTCAAAGTTTATTAATTACTATTATTTTAGGAATCTATTTCACAATTCTTCAAGCCTATGAATATGTTGAAGCCCCTTTTACTATTGCAGATAGAATTTATGGGTCAACTTTTTTTATAGCAACAGGATTCCATGGTCTTCATGTTATTATTGGTACTTTATTTTTATTAACATGCTTTATTCGTCATTTAAATAACCACTTCTCCAACAATCATCATTTTGGATTTGAAGCTGCAGCTTGATATTGACATTTTGTAGATGTAGTTTGACTATTTTTATACATTTCAATTTATTGATGAGGTAATTAATTAATTATTTATATAATATATTTAGTATATTTGACTTCCAATCAAAAAGTTTAATAAAATTAATATAAATAATTATTTCTTTAATATTTTTTTCTTTAATTATTTTATTAATTTCTAATATTTTTATTATATTATCTTTAATCACCTCAAAAAAATCAATTATAGACCGAGAAAAATGCTCCCCATTTGAATGTGGGTTTGACCCTATAAAATTGCCACGAATTCCTTTTTCATTACATTTCTTCTTAATTACCGTTATTTTTTTAATTTTTGATATTGAAATTGCCTTAATTTTACCTATAATTATCTCTTTTAAAAGAGTTAACTTTATTATCTGATGAAAAATCAGCTCATTTTTTATTATTATACTTTTAATTGGTCTTTACCATGAATGAAATCAAAATATATTAAATTGAACTATTTAAAGGATTATAGTTTAAAATAAAACATTTGACTTGCATTCAAAAAATATTGAAAATCAATTTATCTTAAATAAGAAGCAATTTTGCATTTAATTTCGACTTAAAAAATAGAGTATTTACTCCTTATTTAAATTAATTGAAACCAAAAAGAGGTATATCACTGTTAATGATAAAATTGAATTAAAATTCCAATTGAAATATATATATAATTAAGCTGCTAACTTAACTCATAGTGATTAAATTCATTAATATTTCTAAATATATTTATATAGTTTAACTAAAACATTACATTTTCATTGTAATAATAAAAAAAAATTTTTTATAAATACTTAAAGATTTTATTAATCTCCTTAATATCTTCAATATTAAACTCTAATTATAAGCTATTTAAGTATAATAATATAACTATAAAAATATAAATTATTATTCATAAAACAAATCTATATAAATAAATTTTAAAATTATTTAATTGATAAACATAATTAATTAAAGAATAATACTTAACAACTTTATATATTCCCTGACCTCTATAAAATTCTCTTCACCCTATATCAACATTTTTTAATAGCTTCTGACTAAAACTTAAAAAATAATAATTTAAACCATAAGTAGATAATCTAGGTATAAATCATATTAAAGTAAAAAAAAAACTTAAATTATAAGTTATAATAAATTTATTTAAAGAATAAATATTAATATTTCTTACTAAATTTCCCATAATTAATCCTAAGATTCTAACATAAATTACTATTATTTTTAAATTTAAAGGTAAATAAATTATGAAGGGATAAGAAAAGATTATTCATCTCAAAAATCTCCCAGAAATTAAACTTATAAATAATAAAATAAATATACTTTTTAATATAGTATAGTCTTCCTCAAATAAATTATAAATAACCAATAAACTATAATCATTTACTATTAAATACATTAATAAACGAATTGTATAAAATATAGTTAGTCCAGTAGAAATATAATATAAATAAAAAACCAAAAAATTTAAATTTCTTATTCTAACCACCTCTAAAATTAAATCCTTAGAATAAAACCCAGCTAAAAAAGGAATACCACATAAAGCTAAATTAGAAATATTTAAACATAAAGAAGTTAAAGGAATATATATTCTTAAACCCCCCATTAAACGAATATCTTGATTATCATTTATTAAATGAATTACTTTGCCAGCACACATAAATAACAAAGCTTTAAATATAGCATGAGTTAATAAATGAAAATAAGCCAACTCATAATAACCCATTCTTAAAATTCTTATTATTAAACCTAATTGACTTAATGTAGATAAAGCAATAATTTTTTTTAAATCATATTCATAATTTGCACAAATACCAGCTATAAATATAGTTAACCCAGATAATATTAAAAATAATTTAATAAATAATGTATCTATTAATAAATTATTAAATCGAATTAACAAATAAACTCCAGCAGTAACTAAAGTAGATGAATGAACTAAAGCTGACACAGGAGTAGGAGCAGCTATAGCAGCAGGTAACCAAGATCTAAATGGAATCTGAGCTCTTTTAGTTATAGCAGCTAAAATAATTATAAAACTAATAACTTTTATAGATAAATCATTTCTTATAAAATTTAAATAAAAAATATAATTTCATCTTCCATAATTTATTATTCAAGTAATTACTATTAAAATTATTACATCACCAATTCGATTAGATAAAACAGTCAATATCCCCGCATTATAAGACTTAACATTCTGATAATAAATTACTAAACAATAAGAAACTAAACCTAATCCATCTCAACCTAAAATAATTCTAATAATATTTGGACTAATAATTAATAAAATTATTGAAAATACAAATAAAAGAACTAAAATAATAAAACGACTTAAATTTAATTCTGATCTTATATATCTTTTTCTATATAAAATAACAGATGAAGAAATCAATAAAACAAATATTATAAATATTAATGATAAAGAATCTAATAAAATTGATATTACTAAATTTATTGAATTAAATGAAATAATTTCCCATTCTAAAAATAATACTATTTCAAACATAATAAAATAAATAGACATAAAAAAATTAATCAACATAAAAAAAAATAAAAAAAAAAATCTAATAAAACATAAAGAATATTTATTAATAATTTAAAATGATTCTCTCATATTTTTGACACCACAAATCAATATTTTTTTTAAATTATTTAAATAAAATCAAATTATTCTATAATCAATTTTTATTACTAATATATTTAAAGGCAATCAATGTAATATTAATATCAAATACTCACGAGAAACACCCGTATAAAATCTGTAAATACCAATATTATAATCCCCATGTTGAGTATAAGAATATAAATATAAACTATAACCAGCTCTAAAAAAAGAAATTAATGCAAGTCTAATTATAGTTATTCAAGATCATCTAATTAAGCTATTAATAAGACTAATTTCCCCAACTAAATTTAAAGATGGGGGAGCCGCCATATTAGAAGATAATATTAAAAACCATCATAATCTTAAAGAAGGTATAAAATTTATTATTCCCTTATTTAAAAATAATCTACGACTTCTTAAACGTTCATAATTAATATTAGACAAACAAAATATTCCTGATGAACATAATCCATGTCTAATTATCAATAGATAGGAACCTAAAAACCCCCAATAATTTATTGTTATAATTCCTCCAATAACAATTCTTATATGACATACTGAAGAATAAGCAATTAAAGATTTTATATCAATTTGACAAAAACATTTTAATCTAATATAAAAACCCCCAATTAATCTAATAATTACCCAAATAAAATTTATTTTAAGCCCAATCTTTTGTAAAATAATTAAAACTCGTAAAAGTCCATACCCTCCCAATTTTAATATAATAGCAGCTAAAATTATTGAGCCAGAAATTGGAGCCTCAACATGAGCTTTAGGTAATCATAAATGTACAAAATATATTGGTATTTTTACTAAAAAAGCTAAAATTAAACAAATATATAAAATTATAAACTCATAATTATAAAATTTTAAAAAATATATTATTATACAATTTACCTCAACATAAAGATAAAAAATCCCCAATAATAAAGGTAAAGAAGCAAATAAAGTATAAAATAATAAATATAGTCCAGCTTGAACTCGTTCAGGTTGATACCCTCAACCAATAATTAATATTAAAGTTGGAATTAAACTACCTTCAAAAAATAAATAAAATATAAATAAATTTGTTACTCTAAAAGTCAAATATAATATTACTAACAACATAATAATATTAAATAAAAAAAAATTTACATAAAACTTTCTTTTTACTAAACTTTCACTAGCCATAACTATTAAAAATCTAATTCAAATTCTTAATAAAATTAAACCATAAGAAATTAAGTCACATCCTAATATATATCTTAAATTACAAAAATTATTAATATTAATTGACAAATTTAAAAATAATAAAACTATTATTATTATTATATTTTGCACCATTCAAAATATATTTTTTTTTAAACATAATGGAATCATAAAAATTATTAATATCAAAAATTTTATCATTAAATTAAATTAAATCTTTGAAAATAATCATTTCCGTGAGTTCGAATTATAGATACTAAAATTGATAATCCTAAAGCTCCTTCACATACAGAAAATACCAAAAAAACTATTAATATATACATATTATTTTCAACTATTCTTAAATATAACTGTAAAGAAAAAAAAATTCTTAATACAATAAATTCTAAACTTATTAAAACAATTAATAAATGTTTATGCTTACCTACAAAAATTAAATTACCAAATATAAATATAACAAAAACTATTGCCCATATACTTAATATTATCATTTGTTTTTATAATTTAAACAAAATATTGGTCTTGTAAATCAAAAATAAGAAATTTTCTTTAAAAACTTCAAAGAAAAAAAATCTCTTTATCTATAATCTCCAAAATTATAATTTTTATTAAACTATTCTTTGATATTATAAAAATATTTTTATCTTTAATAGTAATTTTAATTTCTATATTTATATTTTTTATCAACCATCCTATTTCTATAGGACTATTAATTTTAATACAAACTTTACTTATTTGTCTTTTAATAGGAATACTTATTAACTCTTATTGATTTTCTTATATCTTATTTTTAGTTTTTTTAGGAGGATTACTAGTACTTTTTATTTACATCTCAAGAATTGCTTCTAATGAAATTTTAAATATTTCTTTTTTTAATAAATTTATTATTTTTACCCCTTTATTAATCTTATTTATAACCCTTATTAATAAAAATAATCTAAATTGATTAAATTTATCTTCAAATAATGACATAAATAATTTTCTTTATACATTTATATTTCCCTATAGTGAAAATAATTCTAATTTATTTAGATTATATAACGAACAAACTTATTTATTAATAATTATAATAATTATTTATTTATTTATTACTTTAATTGCAGTAGTAAAAATTACTAATATTTTTTTTGGGCCTCTTCGATCTTTTAACTAATGATAAATTTATACAAACCTATTCGAAAAAATCACCCTATTATTAAAATTATTAATAGTTCTTTAGTAGATCTCCCTACTCCCTCCAATATTTCATCTTGATGAAATTTTGGATCTTTATTAGCTTTATGTTTATTAATACAAATTATCACAGGATTATTTTTAACTATATATTATACAGCAAATATTGAAATAGCATTTTTTAGTGTAAATTATATTTGTCGAAATGTTAACTATGGCTGATTAATTCGCACTTTACATGCGAATGGGGCATCTTTTTTTTTTATTTGTATCTATTTTCATATTGGCCGAGGTATTTATTACGAATCCTTTAATTTTTTATATACCTGAATAGTAGGGGTAATTATTTTATTTTTATTAATAGCTACAGCTTTTATAGGATATGTCCTTCCTTGAGGACAAATATCTTTTTGAGGAGCCACAGTAATTACTAATCTTTTATCAGCTATCCCCTACTTAGGAACTTTATTAGTAAACTGAATTTGAGGAGGATTTACAGTTGATAATGCAACCCTTACACGATTCTATACTTTCCATTTTCTTTTACCTTTTATTCTTCTTATAATAAGTATAATTCATTTATTATTCCTTCATCAAACAGGATCTAACAATCCCCTTGGAATTAATAGAAACTTAGATAAAATTCCTTTCCATCCATTTTTTACATTTAAAGACCTAATTGGATTTATTATTTTAATTTTTATTCTAATCCTACTAACTCTCACTAACCCCTATCTTTTAGGAGATCCTGATAATTTTATTCCAGCAAACCCACTAGTTACTCCAATTCATATCCAACCAGAATGATATTTTCTTTTCGCATATGCTATTTTACGATCTATTCCCAATAAACTTGGGGGTGTAATTGCTTTAGTAATATCTATCTTAATTTTAATAATTTTACCATTCACCTTTAAAAAAAAAATTCAAGGAATTCAATTTTACCCCCTTAATCAAATATTATTTTGATCTATAATCTCTACAATTTTATTATTAACATGAATTGGAGCTCGACCTGTAGAAAACTTATATGTAATTACAAGACAATTATTAAGAATTTACTATTTCTCATATTTTATTACTAACCCTATTTTAAGTAAATTTTGAGATAATTTAATTTTTAAATCATAATTTAATCTTAATTAATGAGCTTGTTAAAGCATTTGTTTTGAAAACTTAAGAAAGAATTTATTATTCTATTAATTTATACTAAATTTATTTTATAATTTATTATTATTTTTAAACCAATAAAAAATAATAAATAATTTAAAGAAATAGGTAAATATCTCTTTCAACATAAATATATTAACTTATCATATCGATAACGAGGTAATGTACCCCGTACTCAAATAAATAAAAAAGAAATTATAACTATTTTTAAATAAAAAAATAAACTTAAATTATACCCCCCTATATAAATAATAACAAATAATAAACTTATAAATAAAATTCTTGAATATTCAGCTAAAAAAATTAAAGCAAACCCTCCTCTTCTATATTCTACATTAAACCCTGAAACTAATTCTCTTTCCCCTTCAGCAAAATCAAAAGGAGTTCGATTAACTTCAGCTATTAATGAAGATAAAAAACATAACCCTAAAGGAAATATTATAAAAATAAACCAAATTAATTCTTGATAATCTATAAATCTTATTAAATTAAACCCTATAATTAATATAATATTAGATATTATAATTAAAATTAAACTAACTTCATAAGAAATTGTTTGAGCTACAGCACGTAAACCCCCTAATAAAGAATAATTTGTATTAGAAGATCAACCAGAAATTATTACAGTATAAACACCTAAACTTATACAACATAAAAAAAATAATACCCCTATATTAAAAGTAATTAAATTAAAATAATAAGGAATTACCATTCAAATTATTAAAGATAATATAAATCTTAATACCGGAGAAAAATAATAAAAAATATAATTAGAATAATTTAAATAAACTTGTTCTTTTGTAAATAACTTAATAGCATCTGAAAAAGGCTGTAATAAACCTAAAAATCCTACCTTATTAGGACCCTTACGAATCTGAATATACCCTAAAACTTTACGCTCTAATAAAACTAAAAAAGCAACTCCAATTAAAACCCCAATAATTAAAATTAGCACTCCTACAAATATATTTATTAAATCTATTAATATCATTACTATCTATATAATAAATTATATATTCATGACTTCTAAAACCATTACATTTTTCTGCCAAAATAGTATTTTATAATCGATTTAATAATATTCCCAAAATTAAAATTATTTTAAATATTCAATCCTTTCGTACTAAAATATTTTCGATTTTTAAAGATAGAAACCAACCTGGCTTACACCGGTTTGAACTCAGATCATGTAAGATTTTAATGATCGAACAGATCAAAACTTTAAACTTTTGCATTTAAATTTTATCTTAATCCAACATCGAGGTCGCAAACTTTTTTTTTTATTTGGACTAAAAAAAAATATTACGCTGTTATCCCTAAGGTAATTTTTTCTTATAATCATTATTTATGGATCATATTATCATTTATTTATGTTTAATTTTTAAAAAAAGTTATTTTAATTTTTCTATCACCCCAATATAATATTTAATTATATTATAATATTAATTTATATATATATTTAAAATATAATTAAATATAAAACTCTATAGGGTCTTCTCGTCTTTTAAAATTATTTTAGCTTTTTAACTAAAAAATAAAATTATAATAATAACTTAGAGACAGTTTATATTTCATCAAATCTTTCATACAAGTTTTCAATTAAAAAACTAATGATTATGCTACCTTTGTACAGTCAATATACTGCAGCCCTTTAATAATTATCAGTGGGCAGATTAGACTTTAAATTATACCCAAAAAGACATGTTTTTGATAAACAAGTGAATACTTTATTTGCCGAATTCCTTTTAATTACTTTTAATTTTAATTTATTTTTTTTTTATTATTTTTATACTAATTTTATCATTATTACCAATATTATTCTATTAAAAATTATTATTTTATAAAAATTTAAATTTTTTCTTTTAAATTTTATTTTTATTAAAATTTTTTATAATAAATTATAATTTTTAAACAATATAAATTTTAAAAATTTTAATTTTAATCTATTATTATTATAAATTTTTAATTTAAAGCTTATCCCTTAAAATATTAAATTTAAATTTTTATAATTTTTATATTAAATTATAAAATTATTTTAATTTAAAATTAAATTTTTTTCTAAAACAACTAGATATATTCAAAAACGATTAACATTTCATTTCTAATTAATTATTTAAAATAATTATGTTACATTAAATTTTATAATTAATTAACTCTTTTAAATTCGAGATTTTTTTACTTAAAAAAAATATTTAATAAACTCTGATACACAAGATACAATAAATTAAATTTTCTTTTTTAATAATTAATTTTTAATTATTTCAAATTTCCCCTACAATACTTATCCCCTATAAAATTTTAAATTTTTTCTATTAAAAATACTTTAACCCCCATTATTTATTTTTAACTTTAAAATTTATTTTATTAATTTTATTTAATTAATTTTCCCCCTCAAATTAATTAAATTTTAATTTCTTTTCAATGTAAATGAAATACTTTTACAAGCTCTAATTTGTTCATTCTAGAAACACTTTCCAGTACTTCTACTTTGTTACGACTTATTTCAATTTTCAAATGAAAGTGACGGGCAATATGTACATATTTCAATTTTTAATCATTTTAATAAACTAATTAAAATTACATTTAAATCCACTTTCAAATTAAATTTAAAATTAAATTATTCATTATAAATTATTTTATTGTAATCCATTATATTCTTAATTATAATCTACATCTTGATCTGAATTAATTTTAAATATAAATTTTTAAATATTATTCTTATTATAAAATATTTTTTTAACAACGATATATAAAATTTTAAATTAAGTAAATTTATTCGTGGATTATCAATTATTAAACAGATTCCTCTAAATGAACTAAAATACCGCCATATTATTTAAGTTTCAATATTTATTATCTACTATTTTAATATTTTAAATTAAATTTATAATAATAGGGTATCTAATCCTAGTTTATTATTAAATTTATTAAATCATAAAATCAATTTAAAATTTAATTAAATTAAAATTTTACCTAATAATTTAATATTTATTTTAACTTATATTTTACTAATTAAATACTGAAATAATTTAATTTAATTTTTGTATAACCGCAACTGCTGGCACAAAATTAGTTATTAATTTTAATATTACTAAATCTTAATTTCTTAAATTTTTAATTTTAATTACTATAATTATTAATTAATTATTATTAAAATAATTAAAATTATATACTAAAATTTATATGTAAAATATATTCATAATAAATTTTCTAAAACATAAAAATTTTATTTATTAGAAAAATTTTTCATATAGATTTTTTTTTTTTTTTTTTTTATATTAAATGTATAATATAAATTAATAAATTTTTAATACTTCTCTCATTTTCTTTCTGTAATATATATATTAAATATAATTTCATGCTAATCCGAATACAGTTCATTTTAAATAAGAAATTTCATGCTAATCCGAATACAGTTCATTTTAAATAAGAAATATTATTTAATTTATTTTAATATAGGCAAAAATTAATTAATTATTAACTTATATTAATTAATTAAATATTATTTATTTAATACTTTAATAATAAATTAAATATTTATATATATATATATTTATATAAATAAAATAAATATTTAATATATTATTTAAATAAATAATTAATTAAATATTTATTATTATTAAATGATTTATTTTGTACCATTCTTAATGTTTTTTTATAATAATATATATGTTTATACA